AGACCGTGAATACGAGCAATGCCGTCGCCTACTTGAAGTACGGTGCCAGTATTCACAACCTTAACTTCTCTATTATATTGTTCAATACGCTCACGGATAATATTACTAATTTCGTCAGCTCGAAGGGTTACCATTAGTGTCTCTTAATTCTTTTTCGGAAGCGAAGGGGGAAAAATAAAAATAATGCCTCATATTCTATTAAAACTACTAATCAATTATTTCTTTCATGGCACCGAGCATGCTAATATTAGCACCGATAGTTCGTAGATGTAACTCGTTGTTCAAACAACTATTCAGGGTTCCTAGAGCTCCTTGTAGGGCTTGTTGGAAAACTCGTTGTCGGACCTGATTAATTGCTCTTTGTTGTTCAAAATGAATGGTTTCATTTTTGTAATTTTCTAATCGTTCCAAATTCTCAGAAGCGGCATTAATCAAATTCGATTTTTCTCGTTCTATCTCAGAGTATCCATTCACTCGAAACTCATCTGCCTCGATTTCCACTTTCCGCAAGCGAGTTCGGGCTTTTTCGAGCTGTTCAATGGCTGCTCCGCGTAGTTCTTCTGAATTTCGAATAGTACTCAAGATCCTCTGTTTTCGATTATCTAATAAATCACTTAATGAAAGTAGATTACCTTCCTATTTATTTCACAACTTCCATGATCTCTTCCCGAACCAAACATGAATCTTTCAATTCATTTGGCTCTCACGCTCAGTTACTTATGGGGCATTCCCATATCTTTTAATGTAATGAGCCTACCCTTTCTTCTCTGTTCGTATTCCAAGATAACGAAACGGAAACAAGATCAGAATACTCGGAGGGCTCTTCCGACCAAACAAAAATTTGTAATTGCCAGCAAAGTTGTTTCTTTTTTTTTGTTTATTTGAATAAAAAATCAAATAAACAAAATTTCTTATTTGATACTTTTTCTTTTATACATAACATAGGTTGTCGATTCAGCATTGTATAAAAAAAATGGGGGTCCCACTCCTTTTTCCAGTAAATGGTTCAAATCACTTTATTGATATGAGTGTTCTATATCAGATAAATTGAATTGCCAACTTTTTTTTTGAAGCCATCTCCGTACTAACGTAGTGGTAGAAAGAGTACCATGCTGTGCCCTGACTTCAAATGGTTTCACTTTAACCATGTTAATGGTCCCACATTATTGGTTAATAGAGAATCAAAGTGGATTTACCAATAAGTCACGAAATGCTATGGTTCTTACATATGATTTCTTAATTTATTCAGAAGTAATTCGTGGAGATCATACACCTTTCTTTCAAAAAAAAAGTGCAGCTGGTTAGATCCAGCCTTTTTTTGAAATAAACAACTCGCACACACTCCCTTTCCAAAAAAGATCAATACACCGAGTACTACACTTAGATTTATTGGATTTGTTGCTAAAATATCGGTATTAAACCCGAAACTCCCGGCGGATGGCCAGTGACCCAAGGAAACAAAAGAATCGGTTATATTTTTCATATGCTCTCCTCTTATAAATAGAACTAACAAAATAGAACAGAGTTCTTTTTGTATTACTTCCCCGCCGTTTTGGATTGATTTCTTTTTTTTTTCTTAATTTCCGTATTTAATGAATAGATTTATTTTCTTTTTCATCTATTCGTTATTAATATATTAATATGAATTCATATTAATAATGAATATTTCAATGAAAGCTTTAAATAAGATATTTATTGGCCTTCAAGTCACATGTAAATTTGGAAAGACCTCGTTTGTTACAATGCTTCTTATAAAAAATAAGAAAGAATTTTCCATTAAAAGTAATTAGGGGGAAGCAAAAGCGAGTGGATCCGCTAATTCCTCATCCTCAAATTAGCTCCTCCTCTACCTCCAGGGTATTGTCTCAACGAATAAATAAAAGAATTCGATTAATTATCGTTAATTATAGGGGTGAAATGTTGGTATAATGCGAAAAAGCAAGGGTTGTTTTAAGTACATGGTATGTCAATAAAATCATACAATGAAATACGTATTTTTTTTTTCACATTTCTAGGATTAAACAAAAGGATTTGCAAATAAAAGCGCTAATGCCACAACCAGCCCATAAATTGTTAAAGCTTCCATAAAAGCCAGACTAAGCAATAAAGTACCTCGTATTTTCCCTTCTGCTTCTGGTTGTCTCGCGATCCCTTCTACGGCTTGGCCCGCAGCAGTACCTTGACCAACTCCAGGTCCAATAGAAGCAAGCCCTACTGCCAATCCGGCAGCAATAACAGAAGCGGCAGAAATCAGTGGATTCATGGTAAATTAAATTCCTCGTACAAAAAAAAAGAAATGGTTAATGATACAACCAACCAATAAATTATCACTTCCTATTGGATTCCATCATTAAGACCCAACAAACAAGTAGAGGTAACTAAGAACTTCAAATTGAAGTGATTATATTACTGAATCATCGGAACTACTTCGATAGCCCGTTTGTTTATAGTTCCCACTATGTAGTCTTTGTAAATCCATATGGTTCCAGTTCTTCGATTTCTTTGTTCCAAAACACTCTTTCATTCTACTTTTCGATTCTACTTTTCGTTCGTTCTCTTCTATATGCTTGACTTCATCTCTTTATTAAAAAAAAATCCACAGTCAGAGAGAAAATGGAAGGACTTCCGTAAGAATCTATCTACATTTAGTAGGATAGGAAAGGAAATCATATGGAAAATGAAATAGATATCTATAGAGAGATAAAATACTAGATAGATAGAAATAGATCTATCTATCTATGGATACTCCATATATAACTAATAAATATATAATATCACATATACATTTGTTTCTTCCATAACGTAAACCACCCATTCGATGGAATCGGAGTCTAATCTCAAACGATTCTTCGAAACATTCACATAAATTGGCTTATGCTTATAGCCATTACATATACCCAACGAAACCCCTCTAATCAACTTTTTTTAGAAATCTTATTTGTTTGTAAACTCTTCTCTTCCTTTTCTTTATCATTATCACAAGCACAATTCCGCATGAATATAAACGGATGGGGTCATCAGCCCAGCCCGAATCGTTAGATATCAAGATTTGATGATCCAATTGCAGATAATTTTGGTCAATCGTTGAATTCAATTGAATGAAATCAAATGAAAAAGGAATGGTTCTTTCTATCTCTATAGAGAATGTCGTTTTTTGTTTAGACGCATATCGGAAACAAATAACATCAAAATTCATAATCAAATTATATGAATCGTAATATCGTAATTGAATGAACAAACATAGAATATTTATTCGGGTGGAGAGATATGATATAAATAGACCAAAAGATAATTTTAGGAAAAAGATCTTTGAGATCTCTTTCCTTTTTTTTTTACAATTCCCCAATATCGTACATCTTTCTTGTTCCTACTCTAGATCGTATCTATCCCATTTATTATCTATCCTATTTATATATATAATGTATATATATAATGTTGCTTCATTAGATTATCTTGAGTCACCCTTGAGTTGTTGGAAGAAGCTTTTTTTGTTTTTTTTTTTTCAAAACAAAAAGAGATTTTTTTTTGGAAGTTAGTTAATGATGACCCTCCATGGATTCACCTATATAAGCCGCAGCTAAAGTTGCAAAAATAAGAGCTTGAATCCCGCTTGTGAATAATCCAAGGAACATGACAGGTATAGGAACCACTGAAGGTACTAAAGAAACAAGAACAACAACTACTAATTCATCAGCCAATATATTCCCAAAAAGTCGAAAACTAAGTGATAAAGGTTTTGTGAAATCTTCTAGGATGTTAATTGGTAAAAGTATTGGAGTTGGTTGAATGTATTTACCAAAGTAACCCAATCCTTTTTTGGTAAGCCCCGCATAGAAATATGCCACTGACGTGGGTAAAGCTAAAGCAACAGTAGTATTTATATCATTCGTGGGTGCAGCTAACTCTCCATGAGGTAACTGTATGATTTTCCAAGGTAAAAGAGCACCTGACCAGTTAGAAACAAAAATGAATAGAAACATAGTTCCAATAAAGGGAACCCAAGGACCATAATCTTCGCCAATCTGCGTTTTGCTCAGGTCTCGAATGAATTCAAGCACATATTCGAAGAAATTCTGACCGTTGGTTGGAATGGTTTGTGGATTCCGAACCGCTATAGTGACTGAACCTAATAAGATAGCAATTACGACCCAAGAAGTGATAAGTACTTGGGCATGAACTTGGAAACCCCCTATTTGCCAATAGAGGTGTTGACCTACTTCCACACCAGATATATCGTATAGCCCTTTTAGTGTGTTGATGGAACATGGTAGAACATTCATATTACCCTCTGACAGAAATAAAACTTAAAAAGGAATTATTTTGATTCAAATATCTCTTTCTCGCCTCGCCCACTTTTACTTTAATCAATCAATATATTTCGAATACCAAAGAATCAAATAATATCCCCAGCAATTTTGATCTCTTTTTTGAGATTCGAGAATAGTAACCGATTTAATCAATCTATTGAGTTCCAAAAGTTATTGACTTATCTTATTATTAATCAACGATTTCTTATATAGCTAGAACGGCCCTCACAAATTGCAGATACTAATTTGTTAAGAATCAATCGGATTGAAGCTATAGCGTCATCATTGGCTGGAATCGAAATATCTGCCAGATCCGGGTCACAATTTGTATCAATTAAACAAATCGTCGGAATCCCTAAAGTGATACATTCCCGAAGAGCCGTATATTCTTCATGCTGATCAACGATTATTACAATATCAGGTAATCCCGTCATATATTTGATCCCACCCAGATATGTTTGCAAATGAGATAATTTTCTCTTCAACATTGCAGCATCTCTTTTCGGGAGACAGTTGAGTTTCCCCGCCCTTTGTTCTGCTCTCAAATCCCTGAACTTATGAAGTCTCGTTTCTGTAGTGGACCAATTCGTTGACATACCACCGAGCCATTTTTTATTAACATAATGACACCGAGCCCTTATTGCAGCTGATGCTACTGAATCCGCAGCCTTACTTTTTGTACCAACTATTAAAAAGTGCTTTCCCCTACTTGCTGCATCAAAAACTAAATCACAGGCTTCTGATAAAAAACGAGCAGTTCTAGTAAGATTTGTAATATGAATACCTTTACGCTTTGCAGAGATGTAAGGTCCCATTCTAGGATTCCATTTCCTAGTACCATGACCGAAATGAACTCCCGCTTCCATCATCTCTTCTAAATTTATGTTCCAATATCTTCTTGTCATTTCTCCCCACATTTCCCCTTTTTTACAAGGTACCCTGAAATCAATAATTGTTCCGAAGGAACTTTCTCCCGGAGATTTACCGTTGATATACGGTCCAAATCATTAATGCCTTTCTATTTGTTATTATCTTTAATCCCAAATCAAATGACCGGGCCAATAAAAATGAGTTAAAAGAAATGAATAAGTCTGCTCTTAGGAATTTTAAATTCCTGTAAATAATTGTTCTTATGTATCATGGAAATTTATTTTTGGGTATGCAAGAACTAAAAAATTCTCTGTGGTGGAACAAAATATCGCTTATTTCCCCCTCGAATAAATTCTTCTTTTTTATTTCCAAAGGAATGTTGTTGTGTTGCCTTGAACGATGCACTAATCCTTTGAATCCGGTACCAACAGGTATCATCCCCCCCAGAACAACATTCTCTTTCAGGCCTTTCAACCAATCAATACGACCCCGAAGAGCTGCTTTTGCTAAAACTCGGGCGGTTTCTTGAAAACTGGCTTCGGATATGAAACTTTGAGTATTCAGAGATGCCCTTGTTATTCCCAATAAGATGGCTCGGTAACAGATCGCTTCTTCCAAAGCGCGCCCGGTCCGTTCTGCTCGCAACAATCCGATCAGTTCTCCGGGTAAAAAAACATTCGACATTCCATCTTCTGAAACCAAAACTTTGGATGTTATTTGGCGTACAATAATCTCTATATGCCTATTATGGATCTGCACCCCCTGGGATCGATAAACCTTTTGGATCTTATTAACCAAAGAGATACGACTTTGGGTTATGGTTAGCTCAGTGCCAATTAAAAATCCCCAAGGAATTCCAAGAATTTTTGTTATATGTTCATTCCAACCTTCAACCCTCTTTTCTAAGTTCATCGATATTGAATCAATCGAACGAACTTCCAACACCTGTTCTACTTTTGGAAGACCCTGCGTTATATCACCCGATCTCGATTTTTCATATATAAATGTAACTAATGTATCTCCTTCGTAAAGAATTTCTCCATAATGGCCATGAACAGTTGCTCCTGGAGTGGCCAAATGAGGCTTAGCCGATCTTATTACTAAGGAGTCAACATGAACAGTTAGAACTTGTCCCGATTTTATGTGTGGTCCAGATTTGGATATACATACATTTTCACAAAAAAACTGTCCAAGGTTAATTATTGTGGACGTCTTCTCACAAGAATTGTGATGTAGAAAACGCCAATTTAAATCGAATGGATTAAAAATGATGTTACTACACGGATCGGGATTATAAATTCGACCATTTTCGTCTATTAAATAATATTGAATGTCTTGGAAAATCTTTTTTAAATTGTCAAGTATCAAATATTTACTTAATAAGATCTGATTATAAGTTATAAAATAGTTTCTTGAATCAAAATAATTCGTAATTTTAGCTATAGTCCCTAAGGGACCCAAGGAATTCCTAATCGAAATCGTGGGATCCTCCTTAATTGATTCTTTTCTCCCATTGTAGGATTTCGAACCATTGAATGGACCAATTCGAGAACAATTAGATGATGACAAAATGAGAAAAGATTGGGATTTCTTATTGCTATTTAGCAACGTACGAATAGTCCCGTGATGTTGAGTAAGTGATTGAATCTTCACCTTGGAATAAAAAGGATTTCTATTGGGGCGATCTGATCCATTATCGAGATTCAGTCCGTAGCCTGCCATATCATTTCTTTTTCCGGTATACAAAATGGGGGGCTTCGCTAAGTCAATTCTTATGAAATCTCGAATCAGGTCATTTGTCCTTACTTCAACAAAGGAAGCATGAACTTCTTCTATAGAACCATTTTTGTCTTGGTCCCAATTAAATATTAAACAAGTCCGAACTAATTGAATACTTGTGTGATAAATTCCTCGAATTGGTTTGCCGTTTCCATAAAGGATATAATTGACGACTCGGAGTTGCACATTATCCCGTTCTTGCAACGAATCCTGGGGGAAAAGTGTTGCTAAGTTTATGCCATCTGCTATTTCATATGTGACTACGGGTCGAACCGAAACAAAATACTTTTTCTTTATGGGTGTGATCCGTTGGGCATAGATCCAATTTTTCAATTTTTTTGATTCCTTAGAATTTTTTTTTTCCGTTCCTGGTGGTATCAAGATGCCGCTATGCCGAGAGATTTTATCTGTCTCTCCAGGAAAGTGGATATCTCCAGAAAATATTTTCAGTTCAATCCTTTTTTTTTTTCTCTCCACTCGGACCAATCCACCTACCCGACTTCTTGTATTTAAAGCGATTCGTGTATCTACTCCAATGATACTATTGTTCCGTACCATTATGGACGAAGATCCGGGTAAGATATGCACTTCCTCGGGAATGAAAAAAAATCGATCTACTTTCGTTTGGTATTTCGACCTCAATTCTTTTGTTCCTCGATATTCAATCAAATCCTCTTTTTTTACGATGGAATCCACCTCTATGGTCCCATATTTAGTAATTCCTGAGCTGCTTCTTCTGTATCGGGGATCGTCGAAATAAGCAAGAATACTATTTCTACGTAAAATACCAGTTATGGGTATTTCAATCGAGATACCAGAACAGGGCATTGGTTCTTTCTCTCCTTCTTGCGAATATTGGAACGGAATGATGAATCTATTTCTTCGCCTCTTCGCCAATAAATCTGAATTCTCGTGGAGAATATCAGTATATATGAAATTCCAACGACCGTTGGATATGCTTTGGTCAGGTCCTGAATAATCCGGAATCCCATCTCCCCATTTACTGGAAGGGTCCGAACGAAACAATTTGTGTCTCATTCGATCATTAGTCACTGAGAAGTCAGAAATAGATCTCTGTTCTAAAGAAAGAAAATGAACATTCATTTGATCTTGATCTTTGTGTAGCGAAAAGGACACTAGATTAGATCTGCACGGGTTTCCTGATAATATCCATAAATGACTTGTTTTTGGTAATAGATGAACATTACCATATGTATATTCAGGTGCATGGTATACATCGGTACTCCAATGCATTTCTCCCTCTGAATCAGAATAAATATGTTTTCGAACTTTTTCTTTAAAACTTAAAGTGGATGTTCCGGCACGAATCTCAGCAATCACTTGTTCTGATTCTACATATTGATCGTTTTGAACTAAAATAAAACTTTTTGGGGGAATATTCACATTATGTAGAATATCCTGACTTTCAATAGTTACATACAGGTCTATATAACATAGAAAAGCAGGATGTCCATGACGTGTACGTGTGGGATGAACCAAATCCTCATTGAATTTTATTTTTCCATTCGAAGGAGCTCGTACATATTCTGCAGTACCGCCGGTGAATACTCCACCGGTATGAAAAGTTCTTAATGTTAGTTGAGTACCCGGTTCTCCAATTGATTGACCCGCAATGATACCCACTGCTTCCCCCAATTCGACCAGGTCACCATGAGTGGGACTCCGACCATAACATAATCGACAGATCCAAGAAGTACTCCTACAAGTAAAGGGAGTTCTAATATATATCGATTTCGCTTGAAAAGTTATGAAGCGATTGACAAGTCCAATCCCAATATCCTGATTTCGGGCGGCAATGCACCGCGGACCCATATATATATCATATGCTAATACACGACCAATTAGTGTTTGGATCAAAAATTTTTCTGCCAGCCTATTTCGAGGACTCGCCGAAATACCTCGGATAGTGCCACAATCTGTTCTACGTACAACAATGTGTTGAACTACTTCAACAAGTCTACGTGTGAGGTATCCAGCATCGGATGTTCGTACAGCAGTATCCACAACTCCTTTGCGGGCTCCGTAGCAGGAAATAATATATTCCGTTAAAGAAAGTCCTTCACGTAAATTACTTTGAATGGGTAAATCAATCATTTGTCCTTGGGGATCCGACATTAATCCTCTCATACCTACTAATTGATGTACCTGAGATGCATTTCCCCTAGCTCCTGAAAAGGACATTATATGGACTGGATTAGAAGGATCAGTCATCCTAAAATTAGGATGCATTTCTTGTCTCAAATATTCACTTGTAGCATACCATATCTCAATGGATTGACGTAATTTTTCGACCGCGTGTACATTCCCATAATGATGGTGCTTTTCCAAAATAAAACTTTGTTGTTCAGCATCTTGGACTAGCCACCCCTTAGAAGGTATTGTTAAAAGATCATCAATTCCTAATGAAATGGATGTAGCAGTGGCTTGTTGGAAACCCAGAGTCTTTACTTGATCCAGTATATGTGATGTATATGCCATTCCGAAGTGATCTATTAATCTGCTAATAAGTTGTTTCATGGCAGTTCCATCTATCGCTTTATTGTGAAAGACCAGATCGGACCGTTCCGCCATAAGTACCTCCATATTCCGCTGAGTAGGATTCAACAATGGGTTTGAGTCCGTGATTCGAAGACTTCCTTTTCTCCATCTTGATTCACATAGAAATTCAGGAATTTCTATAAGATAACAGTTGAACCGGAGAGACCCCAATAGCTACGGATAGCACCTAATTACTTAGGTATCATATGAGTAGGCCCGGCAAAACCCCTGTATGGCTTCTTCTATTTCTCGATAGAAATAAATATGACCAACAGTGGTTCGAATGTATATACAAAGGAGTTCCTTTTTGACACTTCTTACTATTAGATAGTGCCCATAAATCTCATGATAGGTCCCCAAGGATTCATATTGAACTTCGATGGGAACTTCTCTTAAGGCAATGACACGTTGATCGAGTCGCCACCGGAGCCACAAAGGAGTATCTAAATTGATTCGTTTCTGCCGATAAGCTCCAAGTGCATCAT